TTAAAAATAAGCTAAGTAAGCTTTTGGGTTCATACCCCAAATATAAAGGAATCATACCTTTTTTTTAAAAATAAAGTGCCTGATAAAAAGGATTATTCTGATAGGATAAATAATGTAATTATTTTACCTTTATTAATTGTTAATTTATATTTTATAGAATTAAACTATATCTAATAATATCAAAAATTATTGTGCATCATACACTAAAATATATTGTATATATATATATATATATACATATATAAATATATGTATATAAAAATAATTTAAAATTAATTAAATAATAAACTTTCAATTTATATTTATTAAATTATTTTTAATTTATCTATTAATAAATTCTAATAAAATATTTTTTTATTTCATTTTGATTTTTAGAACTTTAATTTCCATTTCTTCTAATTCTTGAATAGGATGCTGAATTGGATTAGAAATTAATTTACTTAGTTTCATCCCCCTTATTTCTAATTCCAATAATCTTATAATATCTGAAGCTTCATTAAAATATTTCTTAATCCAAACTATTGCTTCAATTAATTTTTTATTTTCAATTTTATTAAAATTAATTATAATAAAAAATTTCGAAATAAATTTTTTATTAACAATTTTAATTAATTCTTCAATAATAACAAAAATAGGATCTGCCCCCTTCCATTTTTGATTCCCCAATATTATTGAAGGTATATCTTGATTAAATTGTTTTATTCTTATATCTTGACAAAAAATTACCCCTATAATTTTATTGTCATATTATATAAATAAAAATTTTTTAATATTAATTATAATAATTAATTCTATTATTGGAGCTATTGGAGGTATTAACCAAATTTCTTTACGAAAATTACTTTCTTTTTCATCCATTAATAATTTAGGATGAATAATATCTTCAATTTTAATTAGAGAAACCCTTTGATTGCTATATTTTATATTATATTCATTTTTTATTAGAATCATATGTTTTATATTTTATATAATAAATGTATTTTTTATTAATCAATTATTTATTTTTAATTTTAATTACTTACTAAAATTTATATTAATAATTAATTTTTTATCTTTAGGAGGTTTACCTCCTTTTTTAGGATTTTTCCCTAAATGAATTATTATTAACTTTTTAATAATAAATAATCTTTATATTATTATATTTATTTTTGTTATAATAAGATTAATTACATTATTTTTTTACATTCGAATTATCTTTTCTTGTATTTTATTTAATTATTTAAAATTAAAATGATTTAAAATTCATATTAAAAATAACTTTTTTTCTTTTATCCTATTTTTTAGTTTAATTTCTTCCTTAGGAATAATTTTTAGAACAATATTTTTTATTTAAGGTTTTAAGTTAATTAAAACTAATAGTCTTCAAAATTATTTATAAAGAAATATTCCTTTAAGCCTTAGTATTATAGTACTCCTTAAAATTTGCAATTTTATATCATTATTGACTATAAAGCTACTTAATAAAAGAGAATATCTCGTTAATAAATTTACAATTTATCGCTTATAGCCTCAGCCATTTTATTCATTAAGCGAAAATGACTATATTCCACTAACCATAAAGATATTGGAACATTATATTTTATTTTTGGTATTTGAGCAGGAATATTAGGTACATCCCTAAGATTATTAATTCGTACAGAATTAGGTAACCCAGGATCATTAATTGGAGATGACCAAATTTATAATACTATTGTAACAGCTCATGCTTTCATTATAATTTTTTTTATAGTTATACCTATTATAATTGGAGGATTTGGTAATTGACTAGTTCCATTAATACTAGGTGCCCCAGATATAGCTTTCCCCCGTATGAATAATATAAGATTTTGAATATTACCCCCTTCTTTAACTTTATTAATTTCTAGAAGAATTGTAGAAAATGGTGCTGGAACTGGATGAACTGTTTACCCACCTTTATCTTCTAATATTGCTCATCAAGGATCTTCTGTTGATTTAGCAATTTTTTCTCTTCATTTAGCAGGAATTTCATCAATTCTTGGAGCTATTAATTTTATTACTACAATTATTAATATACGAATTAAAAATCTTTCATTTGATCAAATACCTTTATTTGTTTGATCTGTAGGAATTACAGCTTTATTACTACTTTTATCTTTACCTGTTTTAGCAGGGGCTATTACCATACTTCTAACTGACCGAAATCTTAATACTTCATTTTTTGACCCTGCAGGAGGAGGAGATCCAATTTTATATCAACATTTATTTTGATTTTTTGGACATCCTGAAGTATATATTTTAATTTTACCAGGATTTGGTATAATTTCCCATATTATTTCTCAAGAAAGAGGAAAAAAGGAAACATTTGGATGTTTAGGAATAATTTATGCTATACTAGCTATTGGATTATTAGGATTTATTGTATGAGCTCATCATATATTTACTGTAGGAATAGATATTGATACTCGAGCATATTTTACTTCAGCAACTATAATTATTGCTGTTCCAACAGGAATTAAAATTTTTAGCTGATTAGCTACCCTTCACGGAACTCAAATTAATTATAGACCTTCTATACTTTGAAGATTAGGATTTGTATTTTTATTTACTGTAGGAGGATTAACAGGAGTAATTTTAGCTAATTCATCCATTGATATCACTCTTCATGATTCCTATTATGTTGTTGCTCACTTTCATTATGTTCTATCTATAGGAGCTGTATTTGCTATTTTTGGAGGATTTATTCATTGATATCCTTTATTTACAGGATTAACATTAAATCCTTACTTATTAAAAATTCAATTTATTACTATATTTTTTGGAGTTAATTTAACCTTTTTCCCTCAACATTTCTTAGGTCTTGCTGGTATACCTCGACGATATTCTGACTATCCAGATAGTTATCTATCATGAAATATTATTTCATCTTTTGGGTCATATATTTCTTTATTATCAATAATAATAATAATAATAATTATTTGAGAATCTATAATTAATCAACGAATTATTTTATTTTCATTAAATATATCTTCTTCTATTGAATGACTACAAAATTTACCTCCTGCTGAACATTCCTATAATGAATTACCTATTTTAAGAAACTTCTAATATGGCAGATTATATGTAATGGATTTAAACCCCATTTATAAAGGTTTATCCTTTTTTTAGAAATGGCAACATGATCAAATATTAATTTACAAAATAGAGCTTCACCTTTAATAGAACAAATTATTTTCTTTCATGATCATACTTTAATTATTTTAATTATAATTACTATTTTAGTAAGATATATAATAATTAGTTTATTTTTTAATAAATATATTAATCGATTTTTACTTGAACAACAAATAATTGAAATAATTTGAACTATCTTACCTGCTATTACATTAATTTTTATTGCCCTACCTTCTCTTCGCTTACTATATTTATTAGATGAATTAAATAATCCTTTAATTACTTTAAAATCTATTGGTCATCAATGATATTGAAGTTACGAATATTCAGATTTTTCTAACATTGAATTTGATTCATATATAATTCAATCTCCCGATCAAAATAATAATTTTCGTTTATTAGATGTAGACAATCGAGTTACTATTCCTATAAATAATCAAATTCGAATTTTAGTAACTGCTACAGATGTTATCCATTCGTGAACTATTCCTTCCTTAGGAGTAAAAATTGATGCCAACCCAGGTCGATTAAATCAAACAAATTTTTATATTAATCGACCTGGTATTTTTTATGGTCAATGTTCTGAAATTTGTGGAGCAAATCATAGTTTTATACCCATTGTAATTGAAAGTATTTCAATTAAAAATTTTATTAAATGAATTAATAATTATTCTTCATTAGATGACTGAAAGTAAGTATTGGTCTCTTAAACCACTTTATAGTAAATTAACATCTACTTCTAATGAACAAAAAGAATTAGTTAAATATATAACATAAATATGTCAAATTTAAATTATTAAAATATTAATATTCTTTTATCCCACAAATAATACCTATTAATTGAATTTTCTCACTTTTTATATTTATTATAATTTTTATCATATTTAATATATTAAATTATTATATTTCTATTATTAAAATAAATAATAAAATAAATAATAATAATTTTTTATTAAAAAAAAATAATTGAAAATGATAACTAATTTATTCTCAATTTTTGATCCTTCAACTAATTTATTTAATTTATCATTAAATTGATTAAGAACTTTTTTAGGTCTTTGTTTCATTCCGTATTCATTTTGAATAATCCCTAATCGACAATTTATTTTATGAAATTTAATCATTAATAAATTACACTTAGAATTTAAAAATTTATTAGGTCCTCAAAGATCATCCGGATCAACATTTATTTTTATTTCATTATTTTCATTTATTTTATTTAATAATTTTTTAGGTCTTTTTCCTTACATTTTCACAAGAACAAGCCATTTAACTATTTCTTTATCTATTTCTTTATCTATATGATTAAGATTTATATTTTATGGATGAATTAATAACACACAACATATATTTATTCATATAATTCCTCAAGGAACACCTAGTATTCTTATACCTTTTATAGTTCTAATTGAAACTATTAGAAATATCATTCGACCAGGAACTTTAGCTGTACGTTTAACAGCCAATATAATTGCAGGACATTTACTATTAACACTTTTAAGAAGAACAGGTATTAATATACCTAATTATTTAGTTATTTTATTGATTTTTGTCCAAATTTTATTATTAACTCTTGAAATAGCAGTTGCAGTAATTCAATCATATGTTATTGCTATTTTAAGAACTTTATATTCTAGAGAAGTAAATTAACTTATGACAAATCATAACCATCCGTATCACTTAGTTGATTATAGTCCTTGACCTTTAACAGGAGCAATCGGAACTATAACTTTAGTTACTGGAATAATTAAATGATTCCATAACTTTAACATTAATTTATTATTATTAGGATATTTAATTGTTATTTTAACCATATTTCAATGATGACGAGATATTTGCCGAGAAGGAACATTCCAAGGAAAACATACAACTTTTGTTTTAAAAGGATTACGTTGAGGAATAATCTTATTTATTATTTCTGAAATTTTTTTTTTCATTTCATTTTTTTGAGCTTTTTTTCACAGTAGTCTTTCTCCTAATATTGATATTGGATCATCTTGACCTCCATTAAATATTACCCCATTTAATCCATTCCAAATTCCCCTTTTAAACACTATTATTTTAATTACATCAGGTGTTACTGTTACTTGAGCTCATCATGCTTTAATAGAAAATAATTTTTCTCAAACTAAACAAAGATTATTAATTACAATTATTTTAGGAATTTATTTTACTATTCTTCAAGCTTATGAATATTATGAAGCTCCTTTTTCAATTGCAGATAGAATTTATGGTTCAACATTTTTTATAGCAACCGGATTCCATGGAATTCATGTAATTATTGGAACTATTTTCTTATTAACTTGTTTTATTCGACATTTATACAATCATTTTTCTAATAAACATCATTTTGGGTTTGAAGCTGCAGCATGATATTGACATTTTGTAGATGTAGTCTGATTATTTTTATATATCTCTATTTATTGATGAGGTAATTAATTAATTAATTTATATAATATATAAAAGTATATTTGACTTCCAATCAAAAAGTTTAAATAATTTTAATATAAATAATTATTTTATTAATATTTATCTCTTTAATTTTTATTATTTTATCAAATATTATTATAATTATTTCATTAATTTTATCAAAAAAATCTATTAAAGATCGAGAAAAATGCTCACCATTTGAATGTGGATTTGATCCAAAATCATCAGCACGAAATCCTTTTTCTTTACATTTTTTTTTAATTACTGTAATTTTTTTAATTTTTGATGTTGAAATTGCATTAATCTTTCCTATAATTGTAACATTTAAAATAACTAACTTAATTATTTGATCAAAAACTAGTTTTTTTTTTATTATTATATTACTTATTGGACTTTACCATGAATGAAATCAAAAAATATTAAATTGAACAAATTAATTAATTTTAAGGATTATAGTTTAAAAAAAACATTTGATTTGCATTCAAATAATATTATTTATTATAATTTATCTTAAATATGAAGCAATAATGCATTTAATTTCGACTTAAAAGATATGAGTTATAACTCCTTATTTATTCATCTTATTCTTCTTATTAATTGAAACCAAAAAGAGGTATATCACTGTTAATGATAAAATTGAATTACTTATTCCAATTAAAATATAAAGAAATATTTTTATTAAGCTGCTAACTTAAATATAGTGATTAAATTCATTAATATTTCTATTTATATAGTTTATTAAAACATTACATTTTCATTGTAAAAATAAAATATATATTTTTATAAATAAAATTTTTATTTAAAAATTATAAAATTACCTTAATATCTTCAATATTACACTCTCAATTTAAGCTATTTAAATAATTCATAATAATTATTAAAAATATAATTATTATTCATAAAATAAATCTATATAAATAAACCTTAAAATTATTTATTAATAAAAATCTAGAAATAATAGAATAATTTTTAATAATATTAAATATACCTTGACCTCTATATAATTCTCTTCAACCCATATCAATATTTTTAATTATTTTTTGACCAAATTTTAAAAAAAAATAATTTAACCCATAAGTAGATAAATTAGGTATAAATCATATTAAACATAAAAATAAACTTAATCTATAAGTTTTTATAAATTTATTTAAAGAATTAATATTTATATTTCTAATTAAATAACCCATAATTAATCCTATAATTCTTACATAAATAACTATTAACTTTAAATTTATAGGTAAATAAATTATATAAGGATAAAAAAAAATTATTCAACTTAAAAATCTACCAACAACTAATCTTATAAATAATAAAATAAATATTCTTTTTAACATAATATAATCTTCATCATATAAATTATAAATTCTTAATAAATTATAATCATTAATTATCAAATATATTATTAAACGAATAGTATAAAATATAGTTAAACCAGTTGAAAAATAATACAAATAAAAAATTAATATATTTAAATTTCTTATTATAACTATTTCTAAAATTAAATCCTTAGAATAAAATCCTGCTAAAAAAGGAATACCACATAAAGATAAATTAGAAATATTTAAACATAAAGAAGTTAAAGGAATATATAAACTTAAACCTCCTATATAACGAATATCTTGATTATCTCTTATTATATGAATAACCACTCCAGCACATATAAATAATAAAGCTTTAAATATAGCATGAGTTAATAAATGAAAAAAAGCTAAATCAGCTATTCCTATTCTTAAAATACTTATTATTAATCCTAATTGTCTTAAAGTAGATAAAGCAATAATTTTTTTTAAATCATATTCATAATTAGCAGAAATCCCAGCTATAAATATTGTTAACCCAGATAATAACAATAATAATTTAAATATATATAAATTAATTAACAAATCATTAAATCGAATTAATAAATAAACACCAGCAGTTACTAAAGTTGATGAATGAACTAAAGCAGAAACTGGAGTAGGAGCCGCTATAGCAGCCGGCAATCATGATCTAAATGGAATTTGAGCTCTTTTAGTTATAGCTGCAATAATAATCATAACCCCAATAAAATTTATTTCATAATCATTAAACATAAAATTTAAATAAAAAATATAATTTCATCTTCCATAATTTACTATTCAAGAAATTACTATTAAAATAAAAACATCCCCAATTCGATTTGATAATGCAGTTAATATTCCAGCATTAAAAGACTTTCAATTTTGATAATAAATTACTAAACAATAAGAAACTAACCCTAAACCATCTCAACCTAATAAAATTCTAATAATATTAGGTCTAATAATTAATAAAATTATAGACATAATAAATATTAAAACTAAAATAATAAAACGATTTAAATTTAATTCAGAAGATATATATCTTTTTCTATAAAAAATAACACAAGAAGAAATCAAAGAAACAAATATTATAAATAATAAAGATATTCAATCTAATAAAATAGATATTACAATATTCATAGAATTAAAAGAAATTAATTCTCATTCTATAAAAATAACTATATTATGTATAATAAAATAAGTTATAAAAAAAAAATTTATAATTCTAAAAAAAAATAAAAAAAAAAATCTAATAAAACAAATAGAAAAATTTTTATTAATAACTTAAAATGATTTCATTCATATTTTTGATACCACAAATCAATATTTTTATTAAATTATTTAAGTAAAATCAAATTATAAAATAATCAACCTTAAAAATTATTAAATTTAAAGGTATTCAATGTAAAAATAATAATAAAAACTCTCGTCTTAACCCTATATAAAATCTATATAATCTAAAATTATACTTTCCATGCTGTGTATAAGAATACAAGTATAAACTATAAGCAGCTCTAAAAAATGTTATTAATATTAATATATATATAGTTAAATAAGATCATCTTATCATACTATTAATTAATCTAATTTCCCCTAATAAATTTAAAGAAGGTGGAGCCGCTATAGAAGATCTTAATAATAAAAATCATCATAATCTTAATGAAGGTATAAAATTAAGTATTCCTTTTCTTACTACTATTCTTCGTCTTTGTAAACGTTCATAACTAATATTAGCTAAACAAAATAACCCAGAAGAACATAAACCATGTCCAATTATTAAAACATAAGAACCTATATAACCTCAATAATTTATAGTTATAATACCTCCAATTACTATTCCTATATGAGCAACAGAAGAGTAAGCAATTAAAGATTTAATATCTACTTGTCTTAAACACTTTAAACTAATATAAAATCCTCCTACTAAACTAATAATTAATCAAATAATATTTAATTTTAAAGAAATTTTCTGTAAAAAAATTAAAACCCGTAACAATCCATATCCTCCTAATTTTAACATAATCCCAGCTAAAATTATTGAACCAGAAACTGGAGCTTCAACATGAGCTTTTGGAAGTCATAAATGAGTAAAATACATAGGTATTTTTACTAAAAAAGCTATAACTAAAGAAAAATATAATAAATAAATATTTGAATTATAAAATTTTAAAAAATAAATTATTAATCTATTTATTTCATTAAAGATATAAAAAATACCTAATAATAAAGGCAACGATATAAATAAAGTATAAAATAATAAATATAAACCAGCTTGTAGACGTTCAGGCTGATAACCTCACCCAATAATTAATATTAATGTAGGAATTAATCTACCTTCAAAAAATATATAAAATATAAATAAATTTAAAGTAGAAAAAGTTAAATATAATATAATTATTAAAAAAATAATATTTATTATAAAAAAACTAGCATAAAAATTATACTTATATAATTTTTCTCTTGCTATTATTATTAAAGAACAAATTCAAATACTTAATAAAATTAAACCAAAAGAAATTATATCACATCCTATTATATATCTTAAATTTCTAAAATTTATAATATTTATAGTTAAATTTATAAAAATAAAAAATATAATAAATATACATATTTGAACCATTCAAAATATACTTTTTTTAAAACATAAAGGAATTATAAAAATTATTATAATAAAAAATTTTATCATTTAATTTATAATAATCTAAATCTTTGAAAATAATCATTCCCATGAGTACGAATTATAGAAACTAAAATTGAAATACCTAAAGCACCTTCACATACAGAAAAAACTAAAAATACTATTAATATATATATATCAAATTCAATAAATCTTAAATATATTATTATTATTATATAAATTCTTAAAACAATAAATTCTAATCTTAATAATATAATTAATAAATGTTTATGCTTAAAAACAAAAATTAAATTTCCAATTATAAATATAAAAAAAATAATTATTATCATTAATAGTTTTTATAGTTTAAATTTAAAACATTGGTCTTGTAAACCAAAAATAAGAATATTCTTTATTAACTTCAAAGAAAAAGAAATCTCTTTATCTATAATCTCCAAAATTATTATTTTTATTAAAATATTCTTTGAAATAATTAAATTATTTTTATTAATAAATATAATTCTTATTTCTATTATTATATTCTTCCTAAAACATCCTTTATCTATAGGATTAATAATTTTAATTCAAACTTTATTAATTTGTCTTGTTTCAGGGTTTATTATTAATACTTATTGATTCTCTTATATTTTATTTTTAACTTTTTTAGGAGGATTATTAGTTTTATTTATTTATATTTCAAGAATTGCTTCAAATGAACTATTTAATATTTCTTTAAAAAATAATATATTATTTTTAATATTTTTTTTTATTTGTATTTTAATAAGAATTATTAATATAAACAATCTTAAAATAATAAATTTCTTCTCTAATTTACTTGATATAAATAATTTTTTTAACTATTATTTATTTTTCAATAATGAGAATAACATTAATTTATCTAAACTTTATAATAACCATAATTATTTTTTAATATTAATATTAATTATTTATTTATTTATTACTTTAATTGCCGTAGTAAAAATTACTAATATTTTTTATGGTCCATTACGATCATTTAACTAATTAATGATAAATAAATTTAAACCTTTACGTAAAACTCACCCTATTTTAAAAATTTTAAATAATTCTCTAATTGATCTTCCCTCTCCTTCTAATATTTCAAGATGATGAAATTTTGGTTCTCTTCTTGCTTTATGTTTAGTTATTCAAATCTTAACAGGATTATTTTTATCAATATATTATTCAGCTAATATTGAATTAGCATTTTACAGAGTAAATTATATTTGCCGAAATGTAAATTATGGATGATTAATTCGAACCTTACATGCTAATGGAGCTTCATTTTTTTTTATTTGTATTTATTTACATATTGGACGAGGAATTTATTATGAATCTTTTAATTTTAAATATACTTGAATAGTAGGAATTATTATTTTATTTGTCTTAATAGCAACAGCATTTATAGGATATGTTCTACCCTGAGGACAAATATCATTTTGAGGAGCTACAGTAATTACTAATTTACTCTCAGCTATCCCATATTTTGGTACCTTTTTAGTTCAATGAATTTGAGGAGGATTTGCAGTTGATAATGCAACACTTACACGATTTTACTCTTTCCATTTTCTCTTCCCTTTTATTATTTTAGCTTTATCAATAATTCACTTAATTTTTCTCCATCAAACTGGATCAAATAACCCTTTAGGTATTAATAGAAATTTAGATAAAATCCCCTTTCATCCATTTTTCTCTTTTAAAGACTTAATTGGAGTTATTATTATACTATTTTTTTTACTTATATTAACTCTTTTAAATCCATATTTATTAGGAGATCCTGATAATTTTATTCCTGCTAATCCATTAGTAACTCCAGTTCATATTCAACCAGAATGATATTTTTTATTTGCATATGCTATTTTACGATCAATTCCTAATAAATTAGGAGGAGTTATTGCTTTAGTAATATCAATTTTAATTTTAATTATTTTACCTTTCACCTTTAATAAAAAAATTCAAGGAATCCAATTTTATCCTTTAAACCAAATTTTATTTTGATTTATAGTATCGACAGTTTTATTATTAACTTGAATTGGAGCTCGACCTGTTGAAGACCCATTTATTATTGTAGGTCAACTACTAACAATTAATTACTTTTCTTATTTTATTATCAATCCAATTATTAATAAATTATGAGATAAATTAATTTTTAACTTCTAATTAATGAGCTTGTAATTAAGCATTTGTTTTGAAAACATAAGAAAGAATTTTTATTCTATTAATTTAATTTATACTAAATTTATATCATTAAATTAAAAAAATTTTAACTCCTATAAAAAATAATATAAAATTTAAAGAAACTGGTAAATAAATTTTTCAAGATAAATATATTAATTTATCATAACGATAACGAGGCAAAGTACCTCGAACTCAAATAAAAATAAAAGAAATAAATACTATTTTTAAGTAAAATAATAAATTTAAATAATAACCACCTAAGTAAATTAAACTAAATATTAAACTTATAAATAAAATTCTTGCATATTCAGCTAAAAAAATTAATGCAAATCCCCCTCTTCTATATTCCACATTAAACCCTGAAACTAATTCTCTTTCACCCTCAGCAAAATCAAAAGGAGTACGATTAGTCTCAGCTAATCTAGAAGATAATCAACATAATCTTAAAGGAAATATTAAAAAAATAAATCAAATAATAGATTGGTATCTTATAAATTTAACTAAATTAAAATCTATAATTAAAATAATTGAAGATAATAAAATTAATCTTAATCTTACTTCATAAGAAATAGTTTGAGCTACAGCGCGTAAACCTCCTAATAATGAATAATTTGAATTAGAAGACCAACCAGCAATTATTACAGTATAAACCCCTAATCTAGTACAACAAAAAAAAAATAAAATCCCTAAATTAAAACTAATTAAATTAAAATAATAAGGTATTAAAACTCAAATTATTAATGATAAAATAAATCTTACAATAGGACTAAAATAATAAGTTAAATAATTAGCATTTAATAAATAAGTTTGTTCCTTTGAAAATAACTTAATTGCATCTGAAAAAGGTTGTAATAAACCTATAAATCCCAATTTATTAGGACCTTTACGAATTTGAATATATCCTAAAATTTTACGTTCTAATAAAGTTAAAAAAGCAACACCAATTAATACACCAATAATTAAAATAATAATTCCAATTATAATATTATAGTAATCTTTTATTATAATTACTATATATATATATAATTATATATATTTATGACTTCTAAAATCATTACATTTTTTCTGCCAAAATAGCTTATAAATCTATTTATAATATATATATATATATATTTATTTATAAAAATTATTAAAATTCATTAGCTTATTAAAATTATTTTTAATATTTGATCCTTTCGTACTAAAATATTATATTTTTCTAAAGATAGAAACCAACCTGGCTCACACCGGTTTGAACTCAGATCATGTAAGATTTTAATGATCGAACAGATCAAAACTTTAAACTTCTACATTTAAATTTTATCTTAATCCAACATCGAGGTCGCAAACTTTTTTTCTTATAAGAACTAAAAAAAAAAATTACGCTGTTATCCCTAAGGTAATTTTTTCTTGTAATCATAAATTATGGATCAATTATTCATTAATTAATGTTTAAAATAAAAAAAAAGTTATTTTAATTTTTTTATCACCCCAATAAAATAATTAAACTAATTATTTTTTAAATTAAAAATAAATTTTTAATTAATTCAATTATAAAACTCTATAGGGTCTTCTCGTCTTTTAAATTTATTTTAGCTTTTTTACTAAAAAATTAAATTTTAATTTTAAAAAAGAGACAGTTTATATCTCATCAAATCTTTCATACAAGTCTTCAATTAAAAGACTAATTATTATGCTACCTTTGTACAGTCAATATACTGCAGCCCTTTAATTTATTAATCAGTGGGCAGATTCGACTTTAAATTATCATCAAAAAGACATGTTTTTGATAAACAGGTGAATATTAATTTTGCCGAGTTCCTTTTATTTATTTATTAACTCATTTTACAATATATATATATATATATATATATATAAATTATACTAATTTTATCATTATAACTAATTTTATTTTATTAAAAATTATTTTTTTATAAAAATTTAAATTTTAATTAAAAATTTTATTTACAATAAAAATTTTTATAAAAAAATATAATTTATAAACAATATAAATTTTAAAAATTTTAATTAAATTATAATTTTATTATAAAAATTTAATTTAAAGATTATCCCTTAAAATATTTAATTTTATAAAATTTTCATAAACTAATATATAAAAATTTAATAAAATTATAAATTAAATTTATTTCTAAAAAAATTAGATATATTTAAAAACGATTAACATTTCATTTCCAATTAATTATTTTAAATATTTATGTAACAATAAAATTTTTAATTAATTAACTCTTTTAAATTCGAAAAATTTTCCCCCAAAAATTTTTATTAATAAACTCTGATACACAAGATACAATAAATTAAATTTACTTCATAATAAATTAAATTTTCATTTTATTTCAATATTCTTCCACAATACTACTTCACTATAAATTTTTAAATTTTTTCTTTAATATACTTTAACCCCCATTAAATATATTATTAAAAATTCTTTTATTATTTATAACTAATTAAATCTACCCCCTCAAATTAATTAATCATATAATTTCTTTTCAATGTAAATGAAATACTTAAACTTAAGCTATAATTTGTCTTTCTAGAAACACTTTCCAGTACCTCTACTTTGTTACGACTTATTCCAATTTTTAAATGAAAGTGACGGGCAATATGTACATATTTTAATTTTTAATCATTTTAATAAACTAAATAAAATTACATTTAAATCCACCTTTAATTAAATATTACAAAATAATATCCATTTAAATAATTTTATTGTAACCCATTATATTCTTAATTATAATCTGCATCTTGATCTGAATTAATTTTTTATTTTAATTTTAAAATATTATTATTATTTAAAAATATTTTTTTAACAACGATATACAAAATATTAAATTAAGTAAATTTATTCGTGGATTATCAATTAATAAACAGATTCCTCTAAATGAACTAAAATACCGCCAAATTATTTAAGTTTCAATAATAATTTATTTACTATTTTAGTATTTTAATTTAAATTTTTAATAATAGGGTATCTAATCCTAGTCTCTTAAAAAATTTATTAAATCACATATAATAATTAAATTTTAATTAAATTAAAATTTCACTTAATAATTTAAAATTTAATTTAATATAAATTTATATATATATATATATATATTATGTTAATTATAACTGAAAAAATTTTATTTTAATTTTTGTATAACCGCAACTGCTGGCACAAAATTTGTTAATAATATTAATATTACTAAATCTTAATTTCTTAAATTTTTAATATTAATTACTGTAAAATAAATTATATTATTAAAATAATGAAAAATTCATACTAAAATTTACATGCAAAATAAATTAAAAATAAAATTATAAAATCATAAATTTTTATCTATAGTAACAAATTTTAGCATAGATTTTTTTTTTTTTTTTTTTGATGTAAATATAATAGTAACATATAATTTATATTTATAATATAAATTTAGTATAAATTAAATTTAATAATTGTTTTAAATATAAAATTAATGTATAATTCATGTATATTAATTTATTTTTTCTAATATTAAATTAAATAATAATATAAACCTTAATTTTTTATAATTAATTATTAAAAGAAAAAAATTAATATAATTAATTTTAATATAAAAATAATTTATATATATTAATATCTATATATATATATATATAATATAATAAATATAAATATATATATATATATATAAATTTTATATATATAAATTAATTTATTTTAAATATTAAATATAATAGTAACATATAATTTATATTTATAATATAAATTTAGTATAAATTAAATTTAATAATTGTTTTAAAAATAAAATTTTAGTTAATGTATAATTCATGTATCTAAACCATTTTTAATAATTTTTATTTAAATATAAAAAAAA